CCTATCATTGTAGCAACTGAAATTTCTTTTGGCATAAAAAAAGAAAGATAAAGGATACGGATAAATGGAAAGGTGAGAGAAAGAAAAAAAAAATAGAATACATAAAGATATAAGATTCCAATATGTTATGTAAGGTCTTTGTTTGAACCATCTTATAAAAAAATGTAATAAAGCATTAATAAAGATTCACACATAATTATATGATATGAATCTGTTCACAGAAAAAAAAGAGCTTCGAGCCAATAACGACTAAGGGATTTATCTCAAGAAGAAATTTCATTAAGAGCTCCGTTGTAGAATTCAGACCTAACCATTACATTAATCAAGAAGCGATGGGAACGATGGAACCCGTGAATACATAGGATTCACCTGATGATTCATTGGGAAGGACGGCGGAACAAACCCGAGACCCATTTATATTTTATGAAAAAGTATAAACGAATCCTACAATTGAAATAGATATTGAAAGAGTAAATATTCGCCCGCGAAAATTCTTTTATTTTCTTTTTATTGAATTATTCAAATATAAGGAATTCAATAAAATTCTTATAAAAAGAAAATAAAAAAAAAATATATATACAAAAAGAAAGAAAATAGATATTTAATATTGAGTCATCTATCCAAATCAAAAATATCTAGTAAACTAGATGAATACGAAAGAATTTGTTAATTCAGTATATTATTCCATGTATATCTTAATTATATAAAAAGAAAATATTCAGTTTGGAATGAAATTTGAATTTTTTCATTCGCGAGGAGCCGGATGAGAAGAAATTCTCACGTCCGGTTCTGTAGTAGAGATGGGATTACAAAAGAACCATCAACTATAACCCCAAAAGAACTAGATTTCGTAAACAACACAGAGGAAGAATGAAGGGAATATCTTATCGAGGTAATTGTATTTGTTTCGGAAGGTATGCTCTTCAGGCACTTGAACCCGCTTGGATCACGTCAAGACAAATAGAAGCAGGACGGCGAGCAATGACACGAAATGCGCGTCGTGGTGGAAAAATATGGGTACGTATATTTCCTGACAAACCAGTTACGGTAAGACCCGCGGAAACCCGTATGGGCTCGGGAAAAGGATCTCCTGAGTATTGGGTAGCTGTTGTCAAACCAGGTCGAATACTTTATGAAATAAGCGGAGTAACAGAAAACATAGCCCGAAGAGCTATTGCAATCGCGTCATCGAAAATGCCTATACGAACTCAATTCATTATTTCAGGATAAGAGTAGAATGTAGAAATAGAAAGAAATGGATCTTTTGAATAACAACAACTGGAAGTTTTTTTTTTGGACAAACAATATTTCTTTTTCTTTTTCACCTTTTGCATTTAGCATTTATTTTTGTATTGAAAAAACAAATAAAAACAAAATATGATTCAACCTCAGACCCATTTGAATGTAGCAGACAACAGCGGGGCTAGAGAATTGATGTGTATTCGAATCGTAGGAGCTAGCAATCGTCAATATGCTCGTATTGGTGACGTTATCGTTGCTGTGATCAAAGAAGCAATACCCAATATGCCCTTAGGAAGATCGGAAGTGATCCGAGCTGTAATTGTACGTACCTGTAAAGAACTCAAACGTGACAATGGTATGATAATACGATATGATGATAATGCCGCAGTTATCATTGATCAAGAAGGAAATCCAAAAGGAACTCGCATTTTTGGTGCGATTGCCCGGGAATTGAGACAAAAATTTAGTAAAATAGTTTCATTAGCTCCTGAAGTATTATAAGATGAGACGCAGGGTATTTAAATGAACTCGTAGATTGTGTATCACGTATATACTTTTCATTTTTTATTTTTTCATTTATTTTTTATTAATAATTTTAATAATAAACTAATAAAATAAAAAAATATGTTGATTATATCAAATTGTGGGGGCACCACGGATTTTAGTTTATCATGGGTAGGGACACTGTTGCTGATATAATAACTTCTATACGAAATGCGGAGATGAATAGAAAAGGAACACTTCGAATAGTATCTACTAACATCACCGAAAACCTTGTTAAAATACTTTTACGAGAAGGCTTTATCGAAAATGCGAGAAAACATCAAGAAAGAAACAACTATTTTTTGGTTTTAACTCTACGACATAAAAGAAATAAGAAAGGGACTTATAGAAATACTTTCTATTTAAAAAGGGTCAGTCGACCTGGTCTACGAATCTATTCTAACTATAAACGGATTCCCCGAATTCTAGGTGGAATGGGAATTGCGATTCTTTCTACCTCGCGAGGTATAATGACGGATCGGGAGGCTCGATTAGAAGGAATTGGCGGAGAAATTTTATGTTATATATGGTAATCCCTAGAATATCCGAATTGGATCCAAAATTTCTTATTTGTGAACAGAAAAAGAGAAAAGACGGCTTGTCTAAGTCTAATATCACTCCTCTATTAGTTGATCCTTTAAGGGGGTTTTGCCTGGAATGAAAGAACAAAAATGGATTCATGAAGGTTTGATTACTGAATCACTGCCAAATGGTATGTTCTGGGTTCGTTTAGATAATGAAGATCTGATTCTAGGTTATGTTTCAGGAAGGATACGACGTAGTTCTATACGAATCCTACCGGGAGATAGAGTAAAGATTGAAGTAAGCCGTTATGATTCAACGAGAGGTCGTATAATTTATCGACTCCGCAACAAAGATTCAAACGATTAAGCAGTTTTTCAACTGCAACACTCCTTTTTACAAGAATAAAACTAGAGGTTCAAAATATCAAGAAACTTATTTTCTTCCAAGAAATAGATTCAAAATTGAAACTAAGGAATAACAAATATGAAAATAAGGGCTTCTGTTCGTCCAATTTGTGAAAAATGCCGACTGATTCGCAGACGGGGACGAATTATCGTAATTTGTTCTAACCCAAAACATAAACAACGACAAGGATAATCATTCTACTATATTACTATACTAAAAATTACTATACTAAAAATGAAAAACACTTTTATAAAAAAAATTGCTAAAAGATTGGATTGGTGTAAAAAAAAATGAATTATTTGTTTTGACATGAAATGGATATATCCATATATCTTTGACTCATATTTATGAGATGATAAAATATGGCAAAACCTATACCAAAAATTGGTTCACGTAGAAATGGACGTATTAGTTCGCGTAAAAGTGCACGTAAAATACCAAAAGGTGTTATTCATGTTCAAGCAAGTTTCAATAATACCATTGTGACTGTTACAGACGTACGAGGTCGAGTGGTTTCTTGGGCTTCTGCCGGTACTTGTGGATTCAGGGGTACAAAAAGAGGTACACCATTTGCGGCTCAAACCGCAGTAGGAAATGCTATTCGTACGGTGGTGGAACAAGGTATGCAACGGGCAGAAGTTATGATAAAGGGTCCTGGTCTCGGAAGGGATGCAGCCTTACGGGCTATTCGTAGAAGCGGTATACTATTAAGTTTCGTACGAGACGTAACTCCTATGCCACATAATGGCTGTAGACCTCCTAAAAAACGGCGCGTGTAGAAATAAGAATTGAAAGGATTTCAAGAGAAATAAATGATTCAAAAATATGATCAATTTTTTAAAATATTACTATGGTTCGAGAGAAAATAAGAGTATCTACATCTACTCGGACACTACAGTGGAAGTGTGTTGAATCAAGAACGGATAGTAAATGTCTGCATTATGGACGCTTTATTCTCTCTCCACTTATGAAAGGTCAAGCGGATACAATAGGCATTGCAATGCGAAGAGCGTTACTTGGAGAAATAGAAGGAACATGTATCACACGTGCAAAAATTGATAAACTACCACATGAATACTCTACCATAGTAGGTATTCAAGAATCAGTACACGAAATTTTAATGAATTTGAAAGAAATAGTCTTGAGAAGTAATTTATATGGAACTTGTGAGGCATCTATTTGTGTTAGAGGTCCCAGATGTGTAACTGCTCAAGATATCATTTTGCCACCTTATGTAGAAATAGTTGACAATACGCAACATATAGCTAGCTTGATGGAACCCATTGATTTATGTATTAGATTACAACTCGAAAGAAATCGCGGCTATCATATAAAAGCGCCAAATAACTCTCAAGACGGAAATTATACTATAGATGCCCTATTCATGCCTGTTCGGAACGTGAATCATAGTATTCATTCTTATGAAAATGGAAATGAAAAACAAGAGATACTTTTTCTCGAAATCTGGACAAACGGCAGTTTAACTCCGAAAGAAGCACTTTACGAAGCCTCACGGAATTTAATTGATTTATTTATTCCTTTTCTACATGCAGAAGAAGAAAAATTACATTTAGAAGACAATCAACACAAAGTTTCTTTACCCTTTTTTACCTTTCACAATAGATTGGCTGAAATAAGGAAAAACAAAAAAAAAATAGCATTGAAATATATTTTTATTGACCAATTAGAATTGTCACCTAGGATCTACAATTGCCTCAAAAAATCCAATATACATACATTATTGGACCTTTTAAATAAGAGTCAAGAAGATCTTTTTAAAATGGAACATTTTCACATAGAAGATGTAAAACAAATATTTGGCACTCTAGAAAAGCATTTCGCAATTGATTTAAAAACTAAATAAAAGATGAAAAAATTGATTGAATTTTACAGGATAGATCCACAATTTAATTGAATAGATGTATCTAGGGAAAATTCACTTTGAAGCGACTATTCCCTAGATACACACGTCGTGTTACTTCACAATTGAATCAATTTAAAAAAGACCTAAAGTTAGGGATTTATCAATGGGTAATGTTGCTCCAATGCCTAACCAAAGAGCCGCTACGGTACCAACCAAAAAGACAGTTGTAGCTACTGGACGACGAAATGGATTTTGGAATTTATTAACATTCTCTAAAAAAGGAACTGTTAATAATCCCGCAGGTACTGAAACCATTAAAAGAACGCCTAATAACTTATTTGGTACTGTACGAAGTATTTGAAATACAGGAAAAAAATACCACTCAGGTAATATTTCCAAAGGAGTCGCAAATGGATCCGCT